TAGAGATTCTTCCTAATTACTGTGGTATGGAAAATGCCGGAAAGAGTGGAAAAGAATGAAAATCTCACTGCTGATCCATTTGTGATACGTGAGTGGGAGAAAAATCCGGATCAAACCCCTTATTTACTTGACTTTGGCGAAAAAGGGGGGGCAAAATTGTCCGAAGCTTTGTTATTTTAGTTAGGTTCAAGTCTGACGAGAATAATATTCTACGACTAGCAACTCATTGATTTTCAAACCGATCCATTTACTATCTATTATTTGATTTACTAATCCTTTATATTGGGATGAGTGAAAAGTCAAATGTTTTGCCAATTCCTCGTGGGGGGATGAATCGATATAATTTTGAATCAAAGCTCTGGATCTTTGTTCATCTCTCGTAGTAATAATATCTCGGGGTTTGCAGCGATAACTTGGGATATCTACTATACGACCATTAACTAAAATATGTCTATGGTTAACTAATTGCCTGGCTCCAGGAATGGTCGAAGCCATACCCAATCGAAAAAGGATGTTATCCAAACGCATCTCAAGTAGTTGTAGTAAAACCTGCCCTGTTGACCCTTTGGCTTTTCCAGCTATACGAACATATCTAAGCAATTGTCGCTCTGTCAGACCATAATGAAAACGCAATTTTTGTTTTTCTTCTAGACGAATACGATATTGAGATCTTTTCCCGGAACGTGATTGGTTTCTAAGATCACTTCCCGGTCTAGGTCTTTTACTAGTTAGTCCCGGTAAAGCTCCCAGACGGCGTATTTTTTTGAAACGAGGCCCTCGGTAACGAGACATAAAGACTCCCCCCCTTTTTTTTATTTATTTTATTTGAAATTTCATTTTACAGAATAAACCTAAGTCAGACTGAACTAAACGATAAACGAAGATAAATCTACTGAAGTACTACAAAGAAGAATGATGAATTGTATCAATATCCGGATTATTTTGTATATATAGGAAGTTAAGGATCCTTTTCTTGATTTGTTCTGTAGAGATTTCACTGCTCCAATCAGTTTTTTATTCATAGTTGTAAGTTCCCACGACATAATAGATCGGTGACCCGACATTTGTAAAAGAAAAAAGGGAGGAGTCTTTTCAATATTCCTTGATCTCAAGGAGACATTATCAATCATGGAAAAAATCGGACAAATAGAGAAAAGCCGGCTATCGGAATCGAACCGATGACCATCGCATTACAAATGCGATGCTCTAACCTCTGAGCTAAGCGGGCTCACATAACAGAAATAGTGCATAGGAATTCGGTAAACTACCGGAATCTTAACTATATAATAATTAATATTAATAGAATGAAGAATCGAATTCTATTCCATTAAAAATGATTAATTAATATCATAAGAATATTCTTATATATTATAATATAACTATAACTATAACTATATAGAATTTTTATTGAAAATTCGAGTGATTTATATTATCATTCTATGAATTCTTATTATATTTTCTATTATTATTAGATTAGAAATTTGATTATTAGAAATTTCTATTTCTTTGATTTCGAATTTTTTTTCTTTAAATGCAAAATATTACATTTGAAATAATTATATATAACTATATCCATATTAGTTATAGCAGATTCTATTAATTCTAAATTCTATTAGATTAGAGCGGATCGGTCCTAAGGAAAGGATAAGATAAGAATGCAATTCAGATCATAATGAGACATTCCTCTGGTTTCATTCGGAAAGGGAGGAGATAGGACGAAAAAAAAAGAAGAATGAATATCGACCGTTCCAGTATTCCCAATCGCGCGGGAAAAATGAGAGGGAGAGAGACATGTATATGTGGGATATATCCATCCATATTGAATTGCAGATACATCAATGATAGAATCATTTCTGATTGGACCAAATACTGGCCCACCGATAGAGATGAAAGAAGATGGGTAAGAAATAGGAGCAGACACTTTTTCGATATAGGAATCAGTATCTAATGAATTCAAGGGTTCCAACATAAGGGGGGGGGATCACAATGAGATGAGATCTCGGCCTCATAAGGGGGATATGGCGAAATTGGTAGACGCTACGGACTTGATTGGATTGAGCCTTGGTAGGGAAACCTACTAAGTGGTAACTTCCAAATTCAGAGAAACCCTGGAATTAAAAATGGGCAATCCTGAGCCAAATCCTGTGTTCAGAAAACAAGGGTTCAGAAAGCGAGAATCAAAAAAGGATAGGTGCAGAGACTCAATGGAAGCTGTTCTAACAAATGGAGTTGACTGCATTGGTAGAGGAATCGAATCCTTCTATCGAAACTACAGAAAAGATGACCCTGTATACATACGTATACATACTGAAATATCAAATAATTAATCACGACTCGAATCCTTATTTTTTTATATGAAAAATTTAAGAATTATTGTGAATCGATTCCAAGTTGAAGGAAGAATCGAATATTCAGTGATCAAATCATTCACTCCCGAGTCTGATAGATCTTTTGAAGAACTGATTAATCGGACGAGAATAAAGATAGAGTCCCATTCTAC